AAAACCAGAATATTCGGAGGACTCTTCTGACAAAGAAAGTAATTGTCAGCAAAATTGTTTCTTTTTTTTTTCAAATCCAAAGAATTCTTCTTACGTTTTACATAGGTCATCAATTCAGCATTGTATAAAAATGGATGAAATAGCCATTTTTAGAATAATGGACTCAAATCATTTTCTCGACATGAGTGTTCTATATCGAAAACAATTTCTTCCAACCCTTCATTTTGATTTTTAAACCATTTTTTTTCTTAACATAGTAGTAGAAAGAGTACATGCTGCGTCTGGACTTCAAACGATTTAGCTTTAACCATATTCCTAGTCCCATCTTATTGGTTAAGAGAGAATCAAAGTTGATTTACCAATGAATCACGAAATGCTATGGTTCTGAAAGAGGATTTCTTCATTTATTCAAAAGTAATTCGCGGGATCATGCACCCTTATAACGAAAAAAGTGCAGCGGGTTGGATCCAGTTTATTCTTGAAATAAACAAGTCGCACACACCCCCTTTCCAAAAAAAATCAATACACCAAGGACTACGCTTAGATTTATTGGATTTGTTGCTAAAATATCGGTATTAAACCCGAAACTCCCGGCGTATGGCCAGTGACCCACGAAAAGGAAAGAATCGGTTACATTTTTCATATGATCTCCTTTTATCATTTTATAAATAAAATAGACTAATTCTCTATTTGTCGATTTTCTTTTTTTTTTTTTAATAATTTTTCTCTTCCCCCTCAAAAAGGGTTCTATTGGACTAAGAAGGGGAAGGAATAAATCGAGGGGGAAGGACGAAAGTGAATCAGTATGATAATTCCTCATCCTCAAATCATTCCTTCCCATGGGTTGTTGTCCCAACGAATAAAAGTAATTGTAGTAGTTAACTCTTGATATTAATTCGAAAAAGGAAGCATCAAGCCCAGAACAATAAGAAAAATACGTATTTTTCTTATCTTATAGGATTAAGATGAAATATTAAACAAAAGGATTCGCAAATAAAAGCGCTAATGCTACAACTAATCCATAAATTGTTAAAGCTTCCATAAAAGCCAGACTAAGCAATAAAGTCCCTCGTATTTTTCCCTCTGCCTCGGGCTGTCTCGCAATGCCTTCTACAGCTTGACCCGCAGCAGTCCCTTGACCAACCCCAGGTCCAATAGAAGCAAGACCGACGGCCAACCCAGCAGCAATCACAGAAGCGGCAGAAATCAGTGGATTCATGATAAATTCCTCGTACCAAAAAAAAAAAAAAAAATAGTTAATGATACTTAATGATACAATCAACCAAAAAACTATGACTTAATTATGCCATCGTTAAGATTCATCCAGTCGAAGTAACTAAGAGCTACGAATTGAAATGAGTTGAAGTATAATAATACTATTGAAGATTGAATCATCAGAACTACTTCGATATCTATTTTTTAGTTCCTATCTACGAGTTTTTGTAAATCCCTACGACTTTTGCTTTTCCATGTCTTTATTGGTTATGAACCATTCTTCATTTTGTTTTTCTTGATTGAATCTCTTTCTTGATTCAATATTCAATTCATATTTATAGGCGAAAGGGAACGATTTCTATTTCAATCCTTATCGAAATTCACATATACATCATAGTAAGGCAGATTCGATATATCTTTTAGATATAACTTAGTTCTTAGATATAACTTAGTTCAGATATAACTAGTTAATATCTAATCTCACATATACATGTGTTTCGTCTATAACGTAAACCCACTATTTGTATCGTAGACCCAATCGGACTATAGAAATTATTTTTTCCCACCATCCACCAAAGGAAGTTGGAATTCTATTGCATACACCTAGTTCGACCCCCCTCGACTAAACAAACCCTTTCGATTTTATTATTATTATTCAATACTGGGGTGATCAATATAAATGGATCAATTCATTAGTGTGAAGCATTGCATAGAAATATCAGTCAATACTTGGTTGATCTAAGTTGATCTAAGTTTATGTAATTTAAACTTAATTCAACTTGATTTTCTATTTAGATTCTATTTCCTTCCTATATTATGTTAATTTCTGTATTCATTTATTATTCATTTATTATTCATCGGTATCATAAATCAAATCCATAAAAATTATTATTCAGATTATGACTCCTAATATTTGACTAATATTTGAATTGCCTCAACCAAACAAAATACCAAACAAAATAAAAAAAAGATTTTACTCGGAGGGAAGGGCCAAACATACATTTTAGGAAAAAGATCTTTTAGATCTCTTTCCTTTTTTTTTTTTTTTACAATTCCCTAATGTCGTAATCTTTTTAGCTATTCTTCTAGTTCTAGATCGTATATACCTTTGTATATGTATACTTATGCTCCGGCAGTCGACTATCTTGAGCTACGCATACATTGCCTTGGACTAAGAGAAAAAAGACGATTTCAAAAAAAAGTCAATGATGACCCTCCATGGATTCACCTATATAAGCCGCGGCTAAAGTTGCAAAAATAAGAGCTTGAATACCGCTTGTAAATA